AAAAGAGATGGAATAATTAATTCCACAAAAAAATCTTTTTTTTTACGAGGTACGTACAGCTATAAATTAATATTTATTTGTTACTGAATTGACCATAGACCAATTCCCTTTTTGATTCGGGAGTATTCATTCAATACACCCATAATTCTGAGTTTCATGTTACTCATCTCGAGAGACATGTCAGATCCGGGGCATTCCACCCAATTCAATTGAATGGAATGACAGTTTCTGATTCGGAATCTGTACAATAAGAATTTTGATCAAATCACACATCGCAGTATACTAGACCTTCTAATTCTTTAAGAGGTTTATCTAAAAGATTTGCGATATAACCAGGAAGACGTTTCAAATACCACACATGAGTTACTGGACATGCCAGTTTTATATAACCCATTTGATATCTACGTATCCGAGAATCAACAAATTCTACCCCACATTGTTCACAAAATTTTTGGTTGTCTTTTTTATCTACGATTACTCGATAATTTCCACAAGCACAAATCCCACTTTTTATAGGCCCAAAAATTCTTTCACAAAATAATCCATCTTTTTCAGGCTTATTGGTTTTGTAATGAAAAGTATAGGGTTTTGTTACCTCTCCAACTATTTCTCCATTCGGTAGGATTTTTTCTGCCCAAGCACTTATTTGTTGGGGCGAAACTGATCCAATTCGGAGTTGTTGATGTTTATACTGATCAATCATAGAAGAAAAATTCTTATTCAGTCCAATTAAGCTTCGTTCCTATGAACCCGGAAGTTCTTTTCAGATACAAGGAAATGAGTCAGTTCCAGAGCCAAAGATCGTAGTTCTCGAACGAGCAATCGAAAGGATTCTGGAGCATCCGCGGGTTTGGGTATTGTTCCTCCAACGATCGTAGTCCCGAGTACTTCTTGGCGAGCTTTAATATGATCAGATTTATAAGTAAGCATCTCTTGCAAAATATGAGCAACACCAAATCCTTCGAGGGCCCAAACCTCCATTTCGCCCACCCGTTGTCCTCCTTGCTTGGCCCTCCCTCTAAGGGGTTGTTGCGTAACAAGTGCATAATGTCCACAGGAACGTCCGTGTATTTTATCATCAACTTGATGAATTAATTTCAAGATATAAGGCTTTCCCATTATAACAGGCTGTTCAAAAAGATTCCCCGTTCTTCCATCAAATATTCGGCTTTTTCCCGGATATTCGGGCTCAAATATCCACGGATTCGATGTTTGTTTAGCGGCTTCATATAATTCAGAAAACACTAGTTTTCGCGAAGCCTCTTGTTCATATCTCTCATCAAAGGGTGCTATTCGATAATGTCTATCTAGCGTACCCCCCGCTAATCCGAGTGAACATTCAAATATCTGTCCCACATTCATTCGTGAAGGTACCCCTAATGGATTGAAGACGATATCAACGGGTCTTCCATCTTGCAAATAAGGCATATCTTGTCTAGACAAAATTTTGGAAACGATACCTTTATTTCCATGTCTCCCGGCCACTTTATCACCTACTTTAATTTCACGTCTCTGTAAAATATATATACGAATCGTTTCTGGATTATAACTAGAACCCCTCTTTTTTTGGATCCATCTCACATCAATAACTCGACCCCTACCGCCTATGGGTAGTTTTAGACACGTTTCCTTTGAGGTGGATACCTGAATGCCGAGGATAGCTCGTAATAATCTATCTTCTGGGGCATACGAGGATTCTTTCGCCATTTGAGGCGTTAATTTACCCACTAAAATATCGCCTGTTTCTACCCAAGATCCCAGGATCACAATTCCATTTTTGTCTAAATTTCGGAGTAAATGGCCTTCTAGGTGTGGAATTTCATTCGTGATTCTTTCAGGACCATGGCTTGTCACATGAGTCTGAATTTCAAATTTCCGTATGTGAAAAGAAGTATAAATATCTTCATAGACCAGACGTTCACTAATTAGTACAGCATCTTCAGAATTGTAACCCTCCCACGGCATATAAGCTACTAATACGTTTTTTCCCAAAGCGAGCTCCCCGCCAACTGTAGCAGCACCGTCCGCTAAAATTTGTCCTCTTTTAATGCATTTACCTCGCTGAACCAGGGGTTTTTGATGCATGCAAGTATTTTTGTTCGAACGTTGATATATAATTAATGGAATGCTTAGAGTATCTCCATTTCCAAATAAAAGGATCTTGTCAATATCGGTATAAATAATCCTTCCCTCGTGTTCGGCTATAGCGGGAACCCCAGAATCTAAGGCCACTTGGCGTTCCAATCCAGTTCCAACAATGCACTTTTCGGACCGAGAAAGCGGAACTGCTTGGCGTTGCATATTAGAACTCATTAAAGCTCTATTCGCATCATTATGCTCAATAAAAGGAATGAGGGAAGCTCCAATAGAAAAATATTGGAAGGGAAAAATACTTCGAAGATGAACCTGTTCCCATGCAATAGTAAGAAATTCTTGACGGTATCGGGCGGGAACAATCTGTTCCTCTTGAATACCTCGATTCAGTGCCAAAGAATTTCCCGTCGCTACCATATAGTATTCATCTCTACTTGGTGATAAATAAAGCATGCGTATTCTTTTTGATCTTTCAGAGATTTCATAAAATGGACTTTCTATAGACCCCCAACGACCAATCCTCGCATGAATCGCTAGGGATCCAATAAGTCCAACGTTGATTCCTTCAGACGTATCAATTGGACAAATGCGTCCATAGTGACTAGCGTGGATATCTCGTATTCGAAAACTAGCAGTTCGTCCCGTCAATCCTCCTGGGCCCAAATAACTCAATTTTCTTCCATGAACGATTTGGGTCAATGGATTGGTTCCATCCAAAACTTGAGATAATGGATGTAATCCAAAAAAAGATTCATAAGTGGTTGTTAATGGGGTTGAGGTCACCAAATTCTGAGGAGTAGGTATCAATTTCTGTCTAATTGATCCACATATTGTTCCTCTAACCATATTTTCTAAACGAACTAAGGCCAATCCAAATTGATCTTGTAAGAGATCTGCTACTGAACGAATACGTTTATTTTTCAAATGATTGATATCGTCCAGTGTACCCATCCCAAATCTCATTCCAATTAAATGATCCACAGCTGTCAATATATCTCGTGGTAACAAAAATGTATTGTTCTGGGGTATATCAAGATTTAGTCTTCGGTTCATATTTCGTCGACCAATCTTTCCTAATTCACATCTTTGTTGAAAAAATTTTTTTTGTAATTCCTTACATAAAGATTCAGAAAATACTGGATCTTCACCTACACAAGCAAATTGTCGATAAAACTCCAAAATGGCATTTTCTTTGGACCCTACTTTTTGTTTCTCCCTATCATTCAGGAAAGACAAGAAAATCTCAGGGTAGCAAACATTCCCTAGAATTTCGCTTAAATTCGAACCCATAGCTGATGATAGAACTAGAATAGATATTTTCTGTTTTCTACTCACACGAGCCCATATCCTTGCTTTTCTATCAATTTCTAATTCTAATCTACCCCCCCAATCTGATATTATTGTACCGGTATAGACCGAAATTCCGTTAGGGTCCAATTCTGACCGATAATAGATACCGGGACTTTGCAATATTTGATTAATTACAATTCTGTATATTCCATTTACAATAGAAGTTCCCAGGGAATTCATTAGAGGAATGGTTCCAATAAAAATAGTTTGTTTTTGGATATCCATACTGCTTTTCCAGATTAATCCCGCGGATATATAAAATTCCGAGGAATATGTAAGTGATTCGTATACGGCATCCTTTTCTTTTATCAAGGGTTCTACCAATTGATATGTTTCCACAAATAATTGAAATTCAATTTCTTGATCTGTATCTTCCATTTTTGGAAATTTAAAAAGTTCTTCTGTTAAGCCCCGATCAATGAATCGACAAAACCCTTCAAATTGTATATGATTCAATCCGGGCAGTGTAAACATTCCCTCATTTTCACCCCGAAGCATTTTCAATTTCCCCATTTATTATATAGAAAATATCTTCGAAAATATTTCATGATTTGCTTTTATTCTTCATCGAATAGCATGAGTCGATTTAGCAAAAATGTAATTTCTGTTCTTTTTACTGAATCACATGAAATTTTACCCAACTGGGTTTATGAAATACCTATTATGAAAAAGAAGGGATAAATAAATAGAACTTTCTACTCAAATTTGAATTTGCAACAAAACAAATAGATAGAATCGAAACTTGAATATAAACGGAAACGAATTGAAAAATTTCACCTAGACTTCGGGGTTTTTACGGAATATCAAAACATAAAATGGATTCAGTTTCTACCATTATTATGATATTCGAATTTGATTGGATACAAAAAAATAGAAGTACGCGAATTTCTTGAAAATTCCCTAAATTCCTATAGTATAGGTATTATATACGGATAAGATACTTGATTAGATAATATCTTTGTAGTAACAATGAAAATTTATGTTCTAGGGTTTACATAGACGGATACTGACAGTTGCTGTTATAATTGAAATGGAGAGGGTTTTTTTTTGAAAAAAAAGCAATATTGATTAATTATGTATCAATTTGGATTTTCTGATCTCATAAAGAAAAACCAGTTTCGATTCAAGAATCGTTCAGGAATTGCAGTAATTTTTCATACTTAACGGTTATGATTTGTCTCGTCTTTTTTTTTTTGTGATCGGGGGTGTACGTTTGTTTTTTCAATAGAAAAGGGTAGGTATTCGCATATATTTTTTTGTAGCGTTTTGGCAACATGGCCGAGCGGTAAGGCGGGGGGCTGAAAATCCCTTTTCCCTAGTTCAAATCCGGGTGTCGCCTGATCGACAAGAGAATTGAAATAGTATATTCCGATAGAACGGAAATTTTTATTTCCAGCAGAAACAAGCGCGGGAAAGGACTCTTGGGACTTGTTTGATGCTAAATTCTAAGCATCAGAAGGTTTGTTCTTCAAAATGCTGGGAATCTTTTCGTCTCAGATTCAAGCAAGAAAAGATTCTAGTAGTGATGAAAACAAATCGATAAATCTTCAAATGATAGTCTTTTCGCGCCACTACTATTACAGTATCCATCCATATACTGACTGAGTCTTGAATTAGGTTAGATAGTAATAAATCGGATAGGTAATCGAATTCTATTTTTCGTTGGTTGGGGAAGGGGAGGAGACTTTGTATACAAACTCATGTAGAGTATAGGAGCGCTTCCGCATTTATTCAAATATTAGTTAGATTGGTTAGATTGAATAACGAATTGGCTTTTTTTATTCTATTTCCATTAGAAAAAAAGAATAAAAAAGAAATTCTTTATACTTTTTACTTAATGAAATGGGGAGTAAAATAAAACGATGTCTCTGGATATTTTGTTTATGCTTATTAATGTTTTCCGATTCTACTAGAAATCGGATTAAAAACTTGTTAGATGCTCTAATTATTTGATTTATTGGATTGTTTCGTCAATGGTGTTATTAGCCCAGAACCCCCTTTTTTGACTCTGTCCCATCGATTTTCTACTATTATTACTATTCATTAATGATTATTACTATTCATTAATGGTATTAATGAATAGTAATTGAATATATTTTTAGCGAATTATATAAATAAATAAAACAAGAAAAATAAGCGAACAATAATGAAATAATTCATTCATATTGATAGAGATAGGAGACAAAATGTACATGGATATGGTAAGTCTTGCTTGGTCTGCTTTAATGGTCGTTTTTACATTTTCCATTTCCCTCGTAGTTTGGGGAAGAAGCGGACTCTAGGGATACTACTAATTGAGTTAAGGGATCACAACCTGTATCAATTGTTTTATAATCCCGATTCTGCAATTTTTTTTTTTTCACTATTGAATCTCAGTTCAGTATTTAATTAATACTAATAAATACTAATTAATTAAATTGAAATCTATATGCATTTCGGAATTCTAGTGTATTCTAGTGGGTGGTGTAATGCATTCTACAGATAAGATAGAACTAGAATGGAAAATATTCTTTCAATCAAACAAAAGTTTGAATTATTCCCGCGTTCATATTTTGAAAGTCAAGACAATACAAATAATAGTAAAAGATAAAAAAAAGTTCTCTTATAAATAGTAGGCGGATACGCAATTTATATTTATGGAGGAAACAAAATAGACGCAGAAATTGTCTAATGCGATACTACACATAATAAGATATTGCTGTTGCTCCGGACGAATACCATATTACGTATTGTTTTATTTGATTATTTGTATTTTAGGTTAGAAATTGGATTTTCATTTTATTGAACTTATTTCATATGCTAGTTCAAACGTAAAAACTCGGTTGATTTTTACTTTTCCAAAATACGAAAAAGTTTATCATAAGACTCCCACGGATTGTCTGTCAACTATTTAATTTAATCAATTACTTCTTCAGAATGCTAAATGCTAAAAAGATTACTTTTTTTAATATGATATCCGGAAAATAATAAGAAATATCAAAATTCGAATCGGAAGAATAAGAGTTGCTTTTTGATTCTTTCGGGTTGATTGGTTCAAATAAAAATCAAATGGATGAAATAAATTGGGATGATATGTTATGTACATTAAAGATATGTAGTTGAAAATAGATATATATTGTCGATTGGTCTATATTCAACCTCTATTTTGATAAAGTAAGCCTTTATACACTACAATAATAGATAGATAATAACAGATAGTATGGTAGAAAGAACATAGATTTGATTTCTTTCTACCATACTATCCGGATTTCATAGAATTCTACTAATTCTAGTTGGATCATTTCATTTAATACTAAAGCCCAAAATGGAAATCTTTTTTTCAACCATGGCATTGATAAAAATGAAGAAGTCATGTTTAAGTAAAATTACTCACTTTGACTTACCGTTTTTACGTAAATTATAAGTAAAAAGGCAGTAGGAACTAGAATAAATAGTGCAGTAGCAATAAATGCGAGAATATTTACTTCCATAATCTCTATGTTCTCTTTCTCTTTAATTTCCAATAAAGAATTCGGGATTTAATCCCATAGAGATGATAAATCTTTCGTCGGTAAATTCAATGGTATAAATTACGTCTCGATGATATCAAATCGTATCGATATCATGAATAACAATATCTGAGCTATCGAATCGATTCATCGTCAAGAATTAAATAGTATAACATAGTAATATCTTTTATCCATACCAAATTTAAAAATGTTATTTCTGATGCAATCAAAAAAAATCCCCCTTTTCTTTTTCTTTATTTTTGAATAGTTTTTTTCTTTCTTGATCTTCACTTTTATCTTTTTTAAACTTAAATTTAAACTTATAAAAAAAGAAATAAAAAGAAAAAAGAAGAATACACATTAGGAATGATATTTTTTTGTTATTTTGATTCCCTCTCACACACGAAATGAATTGATGTCTTTTTTATTGGATTTCTTTGTATACGTCGGGACTGACGGGGCTCGAACCCGCAGCTTCCGCCTTGACAGGGCGGTGCTCTGACCAATTGAACTACAATCCCCAGGAAAGGCATACAGCATATACATATTCTTACGATTTCATTCAAACCCCTTCTTTTTCGATTTGGATTCCGTTGTGCTGTAACTGACAGAGGCGGGCTTATTTGTTATATATATATATTGATAAATAGATAGATATGCACTATAGCGAGATCGACATGGATTGCGAGTAATCCATTCGTTATTGACAAATTGATTCAAAAATGAATCAATGAAAATAAAAAAGACTCTTTTTTGTTTATTTGCTTTAGGCCCTTTCTTAGACACTTTATACAGATCATTAGCAATATCCGAACCAACCGAATTTGTAGAAAAAATTCGTAATACGGAAAATGGCGCTAGGGGTGTCTTACATTTTGATTCTTCCGTATCAGACCAGACAGAGCACGTCGGTCAATTCCGTAGAACAACAAATGGGTTATATCGTTTCATGGTGGATCGGCTAATTTTTGGGCCGAGCCGGATTTGAACCAGCGTAGACATATTGCCAACGGATTTACAGTCCGTCCCCATTAACCGCTCGGGCATCGACCCGGGAAGAATCAATTTCAGTCTTTATTGAAAATCCATGATGAACTTACTTTCGTAGTACTCTACCCCCAGGGGAAGTCGAATCCCCGCAGCCTCCTTGAAAGAGAGATGTCCTAAACCACTAGACGATGGGGGCATACTTGCCCGACCGCCATTATACTACGTTCATAGTATGAGCAGTTTTTTGAAATTGTCAATATAATGGAATTATATGATTCGATCAGAAGGATCTTTCCATCATAAAAAATTCCATAGAATTTTTTTTCCATTCATTATTTCAATTTCGAAATTGTTCATTCCAATCGCCAACCTATAATTCAAAAAAATAGAAAAACGATAAGTAAGGCAAAAGAAAGCATGTTAAGATTAGGTAGCTATATTTCTATCTAACACTAAGACGGGAAATAAAAAAACGATAATCAATCTGGAAATCGGGTAAGATAATAAGTAAGGGTAGGGATCAACAATTTATTGTTCATAAATAGAAATCACTATACGTATAAATAGATATGTACGTATATTCTAATCTTATCGATCTTATCTATATATTATATATATATGTTATAACTATATAATATATGCAGTAACAAATATATGTACTAGACTCGTATTGGCCAGTTCCTTATACAGGAATTGAATCAAACGGGGCCCCTTTAACTCAGTGGTAGAGTAACGCCATGGTAAGGCGTAAGTCATCGGTTCAAATCCGATAAGGGGCTTTTTTTCATAAAACTCCAGCAGTAGTATTCATATTTGAAAGAAGAATATAGATATTATTGATATTTTTAATCAGTTTATATTTGTAATAAAAAAACAAAGGAATCGTAGAATTTCATTAGAAAATGGAATTCTGAATTTGAATGATTTTCTTGTTTCTAATGAATTCGAATAGAGTTTCGAATAGAGTTAAAGTAATTCTAGTTAAATTAAAAATGAAAAAGTGGAACATTATTATTTATAGATTATATATAATAATCATATCTCCTTTAATTATCCGATATTCCTATTTTATATTATTCCAATCCAAAAAAACCGTAAAGATTAAAAAAAAGTAAGTGGACCTAACTCATTGAATCATAATTAGATCTACTATTCTGATATTCAAATTCGATAGAGATTAAATTCAAACATTGGATCTTTTTTTTATTTCTTAACACAAGAAATGATCAATTTACATTTCTCTTATTTCTATTCTATTATTTCTAGAAGATATTATATATATAATAATAGAAAGGAATAACCGCATTAAGTTCGTGGGTTTGACCTAGGTATCAATAGACCCACCAATATATGATTTTGATATTCGAAAATAAGGGACAGTCTGCGAGAAAAAAATCATATATGTATATAAATGATAAAAGCCTCGAAGGTCCCGTCCCTGAAAATGCTATGAGGTGTTTGAAAATGGTTGAAGTAGTTGAATAGGAGGATCACTATGACTATAGCTCTTGGTAAATTTACCAAAGAAGAAAATGATTTATTTGATATTATGGATGACTGGTTACGGAGGGACCGTTTCGTTTTTGTGGGTTGGTCCGGTCTATTGCTCTTTCCTTGTGCCTATTTCGCCTTGGGGGGTTGGTTCACAGGTACAACCTTTGTAACTTCATGGTATACTCATGGATTGGCAAGTTCCTATTTGGAAGGCTGCAACTTCTTAACCGCTGCAGTCTCTACTCCTGCTAATAGTTTAGCACACTCTTTGTTGTTACTGTGGGGTCCTGAAGCACAGGGAGATTTTACCCGTTGGTGTCAATTAGGTGGTCTGTGGACTTTTGTTGCTCTTCACGGTGCTTTCGGATTAATAGGTTTCATGTTACGTCAATTTGAACTTGCTCGATCTGTTCAATTGCGGCCTTATAATGCAATCGCATTCTCTGGTCCAATTGCTGTTTTTGTTTCTGTATTCCTGATTTATCCACTGGGTCAGTCTGGTTGGTTCTTTGCACCTAGTTTTGGTGTAGCAGCTATATTTCGATTCATCCTCTTTTTCCAGGGATTTCATAATTGGACATTGA